GAAATAGGATATGAAGGAAAATTCGAAATTTAACAATCAAAAAAGATCAGATTTAATTTGTACTGTATATGAAATGTATCCTGTCTATTTTTCTACTTCAACCCCTATGGACTAGACTTTTTTTTTGTTTTAGCCCTTTTTTTGATATTTTCATTTTTAGTACTTAATTATTATTATAACTATACTTTTCATTTTTTTTTAATATTATTTTCATTTTATTATAACTATTTTACTATTTTCTAAATTAATTATTAAATTAATATTAATTAGAATATAGAATATATATAGAATATAATTAAGAAAATAAAATGAAACTTTTTGAATGAAAGAGGTCATATATAAACACAAAAAAGAAAAGGGAGCATAATCGAATTTTTTACCATACATCTATTTTGTATTTTACTCATCTTAAAACGATATGGTCTATAGCTATAGAATAAGTATATATCATGCTCTAGACTATTAACGTAATGAATATGTATCCCGACCTGTCTCAATGAATTTCTATGAGTATTTTTCCGATAATTAATCACGTGTCAGGAACCAGATTTGAACTGGTGACACGAGGATTTTCAGTCCTCTGCTCTACCAACTGAGCTATCCCGACCATTTTCCATGCATTGCCTTATCTTACTAGGGACTTGCTTGTGTTTATGTCCATTAAAAGGACAAAAAGTTTTAAAACCCTTACCTAATCCCTGAAATTTTTTTGGTCTTAAAAAAAAGGAAGATTTTTTGATATTTATAAGTGTAAGGATAACCTAACAAAACAATATAGATTGTGAATAGTGAAAAATTCAATACTCGAGAGTCTTTGTACATATATTTTCTTGTACGTGTATTGCACAAAAACTTGTGCTAAACTAAGCATAAAACGCTCGGATTTTTTTGTGAAAGAGTAGAGTAAATGGAAAACATAGTGAATTTTGAGTCACCGGCGGAAAGGAGGAAAAATACTTAGGAGGTAAAATGGTTTTTTTGGGGATAGAGGGACTTGAACCCTCACGATTTCTAAAGTCGACGGATTTTCCTCTTACTATAAATTTCATTGTTGTCGGTATTGACATGTAAAATGGGACTCTCTCTTTATTCTCGTCCGATTAATCATTTTTTTTTTTCAAAAGATCAATCAGACTCTGGAGTGAATGATTTGATCACTGAATATTCGACTCTTACTTCAATTTCAATTTAGAATGGATTCGCAATAACTCTTTCATTTTTCATAAAATTTTGAATTTATTATATAAATAATAATTATGGATTGGGGTCGTGATTAATCGTTTGATATGTCAGTATATATACGTGCGTATTAGGTATATAGGGTTCTCTTTTCTGTAATTTAGATAGAAAGAAGAATTCCAGCTACCAACGCAATGCAATCAACTCCATTTGTTAGAACAGCTTCCATTGAGTCTCTGCACCTATCCTTTTTTCTCAAAAAAAAAAACAAGGATTTGGCTCAGGATTGCCCATTTTTTATTCCAGGGTTTCTCTGAGTTTGGAAGTTACCACTTAGTAGGTTTCCATACCAAGGCTCAATGCAATCAAGTCCGTAGCGTCTACCTATTTCGCCATATCCCCTTTTGATTTGAGATCGGAATCCTATTGTGATCCCTTCCACTTCTTTTATTTTTTTTTTTATTAACTTTAGATTAGAAGAAACGATTAATTAGATACTGATTCCTATAGCGAGCGAAAAAACATTTACTGCTATTTTTTACCTATCCTCTTTTTTTTTTAATCTCTATCAGATGACCCATATCCATCCAATCAAAATTGATTCTATCATTGATGTATCCGCAATTCAATATGGATAAGATATATCCCATATATCTATGTCTCTCCCTCCTTCATTTTTCCAGTGGAATTTGGAATACTGGAACGGTCGATATTCATTCTTCTCTTTTTTCGTGCTATTTCCTTGCTTTCCGAATGAAACCGGAGGAATGTCTCATTATGATCTGGATTGTATCTTTATCCTTATCTTTTTTTTTTTAGAACCGATTTATCTGCTATAGTGCATATAACTAATATAATAATATAATTAATTAATAGAATATGCTGTTCTAATTGGATTTTTTTTTTATTTTTCTTTTCTAATCAAAACTTTATTTTATTAGTTTAGTCAATTCATAAATTTATATCTTACATTCAATTTCTAATTTTTAATTAAAAAGTTATATTATATAATATGATTCAATATCAAATAATAATTCAATTTCAATATAATCAAATCAATATCAAATATCAATATAAACAATCAATATAATCAATCAACAAAATCAAAATTAGAATTCTAATATAATAATAAATTAAATTCTAATAAATAATAAATTTAATTATAATACCAATCACAATATATAATAAAAAAAAAATGAGAATATTAATATAAAATAATATATATTAATTATCAAAATAAATAAAATGAATATAAAATTATATATATAATAATAATATTTATATTTTTAATAAATTTAGGAATTTAAAATTGAAATATAAATTCAAAATCTATTTTTTTAGAAAATATGATGTTATGGCTTTATAAAATATATGGAATATAATGGAATGTATGGAATATAATATATAAGATACAAAGAATATAAAGAATATATAATACGCATGAGCTTGAGATAAGAAAGAAAGAAGAAAAAAAAATTGCTAATAGTGAGGATCCTCACGATTTCCTGAATTCCTATGCATTATTTTTCTTTTCTGTTATATGAGCCCGCTTAGCTCAGAGGTTAGAGCATCGCATTTGTAATGCGATGGTCATCGGTTCGACTCCGATAGCTGGCTTTTTCCCTATTTTTTTTTTCTTTTTCCATTTCTCCAAATGTCGAGTTGCTCATCTGTTATATTATCTTATGCCGTGGTAACTTCCAACTATGAATAAAAAATTGGAGTAATTAGACCTCTACAGAACAAATCATAAAACGTAGCCTTAATAACATTAACCTTTAATAACATTAACTTTATCTATTAATTAACCTTATTTATTATATATCCTTTATATATATATAAAAGAATATTAGAATATTCAAAATATTAAATATAATCAAAATAGAATAAAATATATATATTCATATACAATTACAATAAAATCTGTATATTGATACAATCTATTTCATTCTTGTTTGTAGTACTTATGTAGATTTTTCTTTGCTTTGTTTATGCGTTAGTTCAGTCTTAATTTAGATTTTTTCTGCAAATTTCAATAATAATAATAAAATAAAGGAGTTTTTATGTCTCGTTACCGAGGACCTCGTTTCAAAAAAATACGCCGTCTGGGGGCTTTGCCAGGACTGACTAGTAAAAGACCTAGATCCGGAAGTGATCTTAAAAATCAATTGCGCTCTGGTAAAAGATCACAATATCGTATTCGTCTAGAAGAAAAACAGAAATTGCGTTTTCATTATGGTCTGACAGAGCGACAATTACTTAGATATGTGCATATCGCTGGAAAAGCCAAAGGATCAACAGGTCAGGTTTTACTACAACTACTTGAAATGCGTTTGGATAACATCCTTTTTCGATTGGGTATGGCTTCGACCATTCCTGGAGCCAGGCAATTAGTTAACCATAGACATATTTTAGTTAATGGTCGTATAGTAGATATACCAAGTTATCGTTGCAAACCCCGGGATATTATTGCTACAAAGGATAAGCAAAGATCGAAAGCTCTGATTCAAAATAATATTGCTTTATCCTCTCACGAGGAGGTGCCGAAACATTTGACTATTGACTCATTCCATAATAAAGGATTAGTAAATCAAATAATAGATAGTAAATGGATCGGTTTGAAAATAAATGAGCTCTTAGTCGTAGAATATTATTCTCGTCAGACTTGACCCAACAAAAATAACAAGGGAAGGGTCGGATAATTTTGCTCGCTTTTCGCCGATATCGATATAAATGTGATATATCTAATATCAATCTAAGCTTAAGCTAAGGGCTTTTTTATCCAGATTTTTCCAATTTATGTATCACAACAATCGGCAGTAAAATTCTCATTCCTTTTTCGCACTTTTCGGTATTTTTTTACATACCACAGTAATTAGGAATAGAAAATCAAACAAATAAGGGTCTTATAGAATGGAAATAATGGTTTAAATTGTTACTCGATACATTGTGTTAAGTAACCTTGGTGAATTAGATGAAGGTACAGAAACGGAAAGAGAGGGATTCGAACCCTCGGTAAACAAAAGCCTACATAGCAGTTCCAATGCTACGCCTTGAACCACTCGGCCATCTCTCCTACATAACATAATCTTATTATTGACCATAAACCGAGTGAATAGCGAGTAATTCATATTATTGCAGTACAGGTACAACCAATCTATTCTAATGGAAATGTAAAACTTTTCCTAAAATCTTCAAATAAAAATATTTTATATTCCTTTTACTTCTATTCTAGGTAAAAGAATAAAAAACTCTTTTTCTTGTTAAGGAAAGGGGGGGGGGGATATCCATTAATGTTTGTTAAGACGACGATCTTTCCTTATTTTTTTTTATTTATTTATATCGGATAAGACCAATGACTTAACTTAGAATAAATCAACTGAAGAATCTATATTTTATACTAGGGTTACATTTAGACTATGGTTCTATAGGAATAAAAAATGCTTTTCCAATCCCAGATTTCTCAACGACAACTCCTCTAATTACTTACCCCATAGATCTATTTATTACAAATGGATAAATTGTTCCATAGTTTTTCTATTTCGACTGTATAGTGTATACACGTTATACAAACAAAAAATGATGGTGACTTTTTTTATTAAAGAATAATTATTCTATTTTTTTTTTTTTTTTTCTCTTTGAATCATGATCAAATCAAAACTTCTCGAGTTCCCAGAATCTTTAGGTAGTATAGGAACATAAAGTCCCTGGTTCTTAAACTTAGTTAAATGAAATTAGTAATAGTTCCGCTCATTGGGATACTACAAAATTTGGATGAAATACAATCATATTCAAATATTTCCTATCTTTCCCTGCCAAAAGGACACAATTTGAGTGGAAAGTCTATATTTTTTTAGAATTAGTCTCTTTTTTTTTATGTTATTTTGTACTGTACAATTCCTTTGTTTGTGAGATCATTTTCCCCGAGGGGAAATGAGAAGAATTATAGAATGGGTTGCTAATTATGCCTAGATCTCGGATAAATGGAAATTTTATTGATAAGACCTCTTCGATTGTAGCCAATATCTTATTACGAATAATTCCGACAACTTCAGGAGAAAAAGAAGCATTTACCTATTACAGAGATGGTGCGATTTGATTCTTTTTTTTTTTTTTAGCTATCAGTCTTACGAGAAAGAGACATGTTTCGGGTTGAGGATAGAAAGAAAAAATTATATGGAAATAAACCTACGCTTGGTGAAGGTGAAGTTTGGAGATAGAACAATGCCTTCTGTCGTGTATCCTCGATTGATACGGCCTCAGATGCTTCAATCGTCAATTTGAGTATTGAGCGAAAGGTTACACCTATAGGTTAGGTTCTATCTATATTGCAGGTTAATCCTAGTCTACTTTACTAGTACTAATAGGTGATATAGGGGAAGAAGCACTACACCTAGGAATCAACAACGCGAAAACTTTGTTAAAAATACCCCCTTTACTTATTTGTATCGGGACTAAGAAAAATGGTTGGGACAACAAACATCCATCTCGTTTGTATTTTGGATACCCGTATAACCATCGAAGATTGTTGAAGTGACTAATTCCTGGAAATAGGGGCGCTAGGGACAAAGAAATTGTTGGAGTTACCATTTCTATCAAACACTTATATGGTTGGTGTTAAGAAAAAAACCTCTTGCGGGAAGGATGGCTAGAGATTTCTTGTAAAAATACCAGCCCCTATCAGTTCATAAAAGGATATTTTTTTTTGATCCCACGGATTATTCCTTTTGATACTATGCACAGAAAGGAGGAGCCGTATGAGATGAAAGAAAATCTCACGTACGGTTCTGGAACGGGGATTCTTTGAATAGAATGACGACCGTAACGGATGTCAGCTCAATCTGAAGGAAATTATGCGGAAGCTTTACAAAATTATTATGAAGCTACGCGATCAGAAATTGATCCCTATGATCGAAGTTATATACTCTATAACATAGGCCTTATACACACAAGTAATGGAGAGCATACGAAGGCTTTGGAATATTATTTTCGGGCACTAGAGCGGAATCCATTCTTACCACAAGCTTTTAATAATATGGCCGTGATCTGTCATTACGTGCGACTATCTCCACTATAGAAAGAAGGAAAAAAGGATGAAATTGGCTAGTACTAGTAAATTAAATATAAATACTAGAAGAAAAATAACTAGAAAAAAAAATAGGCTTTCTACATATGCATCGTCAAAAGCAACGATTTTTATAAGCTGTAGCAAAGAAAGAGATTTCACGGGAACAAAATACCAAATATGAAGAAATGGGTGTGGCCTATATACTTTTTCTATGGATAAAGGATCGAATTGATAGAAGAAGCACCGTAAAGATCAATTAGCGGGGTTCTCAGTTAATACAATAAGAACTGCTTATTTATCTCATCATATAAGATAAAAATTAGGAATCAACTTATGTAATAGAGTCGATCCACTAAGATATTGAGCAGCGGTGTAGCATCAGATCCCAAAGATAGTAAGTCTTTTTTCTTATATCTTATAGATTATAGAAGAAAGTCTTTTTAAAAAATTCTATATGAATTTCATATATGAAAGCGAGATAGTTACCTTTCAGAAAATGATAACGATATAAATAAGGAAATACCTATGTTTCATTCTTCTGAAGGTGGGAGAAAAGATAAAACGGATTTTTTTTTGATTAAAATTAGAGTTTGAAACTTATCTAATTAACTTCTTCTGCTAACCACCCCACAAAATGGGATAACTTTCTCAGAAATTGAATTCAGTTAAGTTAGATAGGGTAGATTAAGACGGGACGTCTAAAGAACTGATTGCTGAGCCGTATGAGGTAGGAAACTCTCAAGTACGGTTCTAAGGAAAGGAATTCATTTACCTATTCCGACCGGGGAGAACAGGCCATTCGACAGGGTGATTCTGAAATTGCGGAGGCTTGGTCCGATCAAGCTGCTGAGTATTGGAAACAAGCTATAGCGCTTACTCCGGGTAATTATATTGAAGCACATAATTGGTTGAAGATAACGAGGCGGTTCGAATAAGACCACCTCCCCTTTTTAATTCATGAAAATAGGTTAGTTGGATCCATCAAATTAATTAAAAAAATGGATCCTTTCCCTGAGAAGATCCAATCAAGGAATTTCATTATATCCCTTTCTAAAATCATTCTTCTATTTTGTTTTGTATGGTGTCTCATAAGGAAGGATAAATTCAATGGTACGAATACAGTATAGAATATAACTAATAAAACCAAAAAAAGATACTTTTGAGTGGTTAAATATAGATAAAGATAAGATATCGGAATGATCTTTATCTTATTGATTACTAATCAAATTATCTTGTGATTTGTAATTAGAGTA